GATCTCGTGCATTGGGCCCCATGGTTATGGACCCGAATCCGTTAGTATGGAACATTTTCTTTTCCAAGTGAAATCCCCTAGTATATGAAAGAGTGAAAAAGTACTTTCGTTGTTGTGGAATAAGAAGCCTTCGTAACTTAATGCACGTATTGAATTTGTTCGGAGCTATGAGAGCGGGATCCACTTTTTGGGGAATATGAGTCGAAGCAATAACAAGAATATTTCTAGTAGAACATCTTTCACAATCCCTGGAGAGATGGTTCACTAATAGACCGAGGGATAAGTAATTCGACTCATTCACATCCAGATCATGAATGTTTGGGATCCATATTATGCAAGGAGACATTGCTCTTGCTAATTCGAATTGAAGGGTGATAGACAATCGGTTTATTTCCGCCATCATCTCCTTATCCATAGTTAGCGCATTCATCCAAGTTAGCAGTTCCAGCTCCGTATCAAGGTCACGATCGATATCGTCACTAGCATCAATATTGTCACTATCATCAATATCGATATCGTCACTAGCATCAATATTGTCACTATCATCAATATCGATATCAGCAATAAATTTAGGCTTCTTATCCAGTAACTTGTTAAGAAATACCGTAATGAAAGGAACATAGGAGTTTGTCGCTAGGTATTTGACCAAATAGGATCGTCCAGTTCCTATAGAACCTATCACTAAAATACCCCTAGAGGGGGATAAGGCTAAGCGGAGCGAAAAAGGTTTTCCATGAGATGGGAAATGAAAACTATTAGCCCCAGACGAAGTTTGTGAATAAGTGATTGTCTGATAATGAGCAAGGAATATCCGTCTTTCTGCTAAACAGGATATATTGAACTCATAATTCATTAGATGCTTTTGATGAATGTCAACCAAGTATCGTAAGTAAATTGCTCCCGGTTGTTCAATCATTTGATAACCAGAGTCATTCTTTGATAAATGATCACTATGAGTCAGACTCAATAGAATTCTTTTTTCTGTCGTTAAGGCGGAGAGCTGAACCAAGAATTTTCTTTCTTCCTCATGAATCGAATCACTGTTCGCGACCCAGGATTCTATTTTATCATCAATCCAATCCCCGTTCACGTTTTTTCTTTTTCTTATCAATGAATAGATCTCTTTACTTGTATGACTTAGATGTCTCGTATTTATAGAAAAAGCGATTCGATTGATGGGAAATAGAAAGAGATTCTTTAACCAGAAAGAATTCGGTTCAGACGTAGGATACTTATCTAGAAGTTTTCGCAACTCAATCTCAATCATTGATGAGGGAATCATCAAAGATTTGACCTTTTCGAACTCTGTCTGTAACTCACTAAAGGTCTGGGAAACAAAGAAAAGATGTATAAGAACGAGATATCCAGCAACAAGAACAAGGAAAAGGATTGAATAGAGGAATTCCCAAACATTTGGCGATCTCAGATGTGTCGATATCAACGACGACTTATTCTTTTTATTTCGATGAATCATTTCTTTGGACAGAAAATTATGTAACCATTTACTCGAGATCTCACTTCTGAGAAAAAATTGCATCTTCCACAATTTTGTCTGAAGAATTCGCCACGATATACCCATAATATCATGAAAAATGGATACACTGCTACTTAGTATTGACAATAGGTCTGAAAAAGTATCTAAAAATATCGAATTTAGATATTTGTACCCTGTCGAAGTAAAGAAGCTTGGCATATATGTTTGGAATAGATTCCATTTTTTTGAGAGAATTGAAAAAGCACTATCTCGTTGAAAGGTTGTATACATCCGCCCTTTCTGAACCCCAACGCATTTCTTTAGACAAAGACTCTGTTTTTTCCTTTTTTCGGATGGGAAATCTTTCTCAGAACATGGAATGTGAATCAAACCTATATTTGAATTGAAATTGGGACACTCATGAAGGTTCTTTCCTTCTGAATCAGATAGATTCATATCTGAAAGAGGTTGACAATAAGTTCTTTCAAAATTGACAATTTGTCCCTCTGTTAGAGGGTTTCCAGAAGTGTCTACGATCGAATAAATAGCTCTACGAACGAATGGATCGGGTCGACTTAGAAAATGAAAAGATTTGTCCAAGTTATACCTTTCGTCACCACTTTGTGGAAAATCGTTAGGTATGAATATGTTAGATACTTGTGACTCGATTGGTGAAATAGTAGTTCTCCCCCCAAAAACATGTTTTTTTTTACCAACGCACAAAGAAAATCTTTTCTTGCGAAGGAACAAGATATTGAGAAATTGCCCATATAGAAAATATGAATTATTATTACGAGCCTTTTCCACAGAAAAAGGGAATCTTTTGTTACAATAGAAGCAGAAGTGATGCGGATTATTCAAGAATCGAAGTCGATTTGCTTTATAAAAAGAGGATATCAATGAACTTCTGTGAAATGGTTTCCCGGGATTCAGCCAATTGTCTTGATCGTAGAATATCATTGAGAAATAGGAATCTTTGTTATCAAAGGATTTCCTGCGATTAGTTCTAGTATGGAATGAGTCAATCATCCGCTTTGGTATCTTATTGAACAAAAATGGTGATATTGTTCCTCCATTGATCAAGAATTTCGAAGTACCATCATCAGCCAGTAAGAAGGGGTTCAATTTTTTCAAATGAACAATTTGAAAACCTATCGATTCTAACAACTGATTGCAGAGTTTATCATTCGGACCTTTCAATTCATAGATGTTGATTTCGGACCTATGAATGGGGCCAAAACTTACACAGGAAAAAGGAAAAGAAAGTGAATTAGACAAAAAGAAAAGCAACTTGGCCAAAAAACGAAGTGACTTGCCCAAAAAACGAAGTGACTGGGGGAAAAGGAAAAAGAAACGAAGTGACCTGGACCACTTGGGCAAAAAGAAAGTAAGCAACTTATACACATCTTTTTCGAATTTCTTGCAAACCTCAGAATAATTCATCAAAAATTGATTAATACGAATACGTGTATAAATACGTAATTGATCAAACATTACTTGAAAACGGCTCTTTTGCACTTGAAAATGCACTTGAAAACAGCTTTTCTGCTCAGAAAGGAAATGTTCCAAATGTTCCTGGCAATTCTTGCTCCCATTGGACCATTTGTATATATATGCATAATCTTGTTTGATCATATATTTCATTAGAGTTCTATGACTGAGAGTATCCTTTCCTTTTTGATCCCTTTGAATTCCATATTCGAAGTTGCGATCGGATCTATTCATTAAAAAGAATCGATTCAATACACTTCTTATGTACCTATTATATTGGATTTGAATCAGATTTCGGATCAATCTATATTGATTGACTGCTTCCATTATGTTATTGCTAGCAAATACCACCATTTTTTGCTTTAGATCTCCCAAACCATTCCCGCAGGAGATCCAGACCCGTTTTTGTCTGATCCTTCGAAAAAAATATTCATTCTCCTCATAACGAAAAAGAACAGGAGACAGAACCAATAAAGATTTCTTTTTCGATTCAGCCCCGGTGTTGAATACCTCATTCAAGAATTTTTTTTGATCCAATCCGTACGAATCAATAGAAAAAGAAAATCCCTTATGATACACCAGATCCGGCTCGGTTATTGATAGAGTAAATAGATCTGCCATTTCTTGCAATCTCTCTTCTGATTCAAAATCGTGGTGTAACGCGTATCCTCCCCTGTTCCGTTCATGGAATCGGTGAAAGAAATCAAAAAATGGATTTTTGTTAAAGAATGAAATCTTATTGGAACTGTCCAGATCCGGGTCATCCTTCGGAACCATATCACATCCCGGATCTAATGAAATAGAATGAATTGAGACAGTATTTTGTAAATACGTAATGATTTTGAATAAATGAATCATTTCTTTATTTTCTGATCGCCGGACAAAAGAAAGATGTTTCTTCAACAATTTCTGCTCTCTAGTGGACCTCTCAGTAGGATTCGAACCCAGATGAAGTTCTGACCATCTATCAGAGAAAAAAGAACGAACGGATCTTGTAGCATTCCCAAGAAATTCTTCCATTTCTTCCGGAAACAGATGATTAATCATCGGTTTCTCGCGTTCCGTGAATAGCTGGGACATTGAGGAATATCCAGAAAGGTTTTTCGGGAATCGGTCTGATTCTATCTCTTTTCGTTCCGTTTGAAGAAAGGAAGGATCCCAGGGAATCGATCTTTCTTCTAGTTGTTGAATCTCTCTTTGATTGATCAATGTGCGATATTCCGAATCCTCATTACTAATGGAATCCAAATGATTGGAATCCAAATGATTGGAATCCAAATGATTGGAATCCAAATGATCTCTGGATTGATCAGAGGATCCTTTCAGTTGGCTAGAATCCGTTACTTGAACGAAACTAGACCTTGTGGAATCATATTGAATATTTGACCATACATTCCGTACCTTGCTAAAAAACCGATCCTTCTTTCCCAACCACACATTGCCTAACCAAAAATACGATTCGGGCGGATTATTCCCCCAACTAGGGAATAAAAGGAAGAGATCTTGGCGGAATTTCCACATATGAAATTGAGTACAATTTTGCAACGAGATAGCCCCCTTGTTTCTCGAGAAGAGATGGGAAACATGCTCATGTTGTTTGAAGAAAACCCCCGCTTCAATTGGTCTTTTTTCACGAAAAGCAGACATAAGATAAGAAATCCAGTCTTTCGCTAATCTTTCCAATAAAATAGGATCAGCCAATTTCCAATCATGGTCCTTGTGGGTCGAATCATCATCCATATAATATACAAAAAGAAACTCCAGAGATTTGCTATCTTTCTCTTTGAATAAGATCTCAATTTCGGCGACGGTTTCATTAGATATCTTACAACTAGAATTCCTCTTTGTTATTGAGAGAACCCCAGTACTCTCTTTCCGATTCAGGAAAGAACTCTCAGAGATCTTTTTTCCTTTTGGAAGATACAGGAGCGAAACAATCAACCTATTGATATTGGAAGACCCAACAGCTTCTTCCAATCGATCATTTCTGGGTCCAGTGGAATTCATAGGTATAGGAAGAAACCCTGTCAAATATAGGTTTTTTCTTTCGACCATATTTCGATTGTTAATACGATATATAAGTACCGCTACTACAAAGAGTATTACTCCCCTGATCGTGAAAGATCGATTGCTTGTTGAACCCTGGAAATTGCGTGAAAGTAGAATACTAAAAATTCGTGGGTCAAAGAGTTTTAGAAAACGTTCTTGGTGGAAAAAAATGTGAATAAAGGATCCCACTGAATTGAATTGGGTCCACGAATCTAAGAAATAGTGAGAATTCTTTATCTCTCTCATTATCTCTCTCAATTCGAAAATACAGAACTTGATTTGTATCTTTTGCATCTTGATTTGTCCTTTTGGCATTAGGTTCACCTCCGAGATTTCATCTCATTTTGATTTTGATTCTTCTTTTATGTTATTTTAATTTAAATGATTTTATGTTATTTTCATTTGACTTATTTTATGTTATTTTAATTTGACTTATTTTATGTTATTTTAATTTAAATGATTTTATGTTATTTTAATTTGACTTCTTTTTTATATTGGATTGGCACCGTGGACAAGGGTCCCTGTTAAGCATCCATGGCTGAGTGGTGAAAGCGCCCAACTCATAATTGGCGAAGTCGTAGGTTCAATTCCTACTGGATGCACGCAATCAGGACCTTGGAATCTCATCCATACATAACGAATTGATGTCACATAACACAATTCAGATCCATATCATAACATACTATCTCTATTTTTTTTTCATAGATCATAACTAACATATCTATCTGTATCATATATTTGATTTTTTTTTATGAGCTCCATTACAAAACAAAAATCGCACCTAACCATTAAGTAAGATGCGATG